ATAACGAAAGCTTTCGTTATAATGTAATTTTAAGTTACTAGTAACTTCTATTGATTTTTTAATTTTATGTTCCTTTCTTCTAGAAGAGTTGAATTAATCCAAAATCCACAGAAAGGGGGTTCATGGCGAAGGGTAAAGATATTAGAGGACGAGTTATTTTGGAATGTACTAGTTGTACTCGAAAGGGTGGCAATAAGGAATTACCGGGCATTTCCAGATATATTACTCAAAAGAATCGACACAATACGCCCAGTCGATTAGAATTGCGAAAATTTTGTCGTTATTGTTACAAGCATACAATTCATGGGGAAATAAAGAAATAGATTGAACAGAACGTGTAAGCAATCCCTTCAAGGAGTAATTGAAGAAGTAAGAAGAATATAATAACATATATATGTATATAATATATATACAAATAAAATAAATACAAATAAAATCCTATTTTTGCATTTCTTTCTGATCGGACAGAAATAGGATTTTATGAATAAGGAATAAACCATGGATAAATCCAAGCAACCTTTTCATAAATCTAAGCGATCTTTTCGTAGGCGTTTGCCCCCAATAGGATCGGGGGATCGAATCGATTATAGAAACATGAGTTTAATTAATCGATTTATTAGTGAACAAGGCAAAATTTTATCTAGACGAGTAAATAGATTGACCTTGAAACAACAACGATTAATTACTATTGCTATAAAACAAGCTCGTATTTTATCTTTGTTACCTTTTCTTAATAATGAAAAACAATTTGAGAGAGCAGAGTCCATTCCTAGAAATACTGGTCTTAAAACCAGAACTAAATAGGTATACTATATTCTTAAAATTTATAAATGGATTCAAAACTTCAATCGGAACTTAAGATTGATGTTTTGTTCAAAAAAAGCGTACAATACAAATTGTTGGAAAAAATGGGAAAAGAAGAAAGAAATTTTTTTTCATGAAAACATGTTCCTTCATTCCTACTACTTATTTATCTTAATTTTTAGTTTATTTTTATTAGATCTTCCCGGAGTTCATTCTCCGGGGAATTTTTTTTAATAATTTCTTTATATTACTTTAGAATCCTTTTTATTTCATGATCTTATTTTATTGGAAATAATATAAAGACAATTTTTATTTGATATAGCTATTTGCGCAAGTATTTTACGATTAAGAAGTAATTGCCTCTTGTATAGATCATGTATTAATCGACTATAACTATAGGATAATTCATTCTCACGAGTTACCGCATTTATACGAGTGATCCATAAACTACGAAAATCTCTCTTTTTCCTTCCTCTATCTCGATGCGCGGAAACCAGGGCTTTCAGTTTTTGTTGAGTAATAGTTCGAGTAAGTCTTGAATGAGCCCCTCGAAAAGTTGATGCAAATAAACGAATTTTTGTTCGACGTCTCCGAGCTATATATCCTCGTCTAACTCTGGTCATTGAATCAAATTAAACTTTGCTGAATAACTAATTGATTTCTGTTCTTTCAGTCATTCTTTTCCCTTCTCTCAGTTTATTAATAACAAAACGGATTATTCCAATATATAAAATAGAAATTCCAATGGCTTTTGCTGCTATAACCTTCCCAACCACGATTTTTTATCTCAGGTATTTCATCATTTCATCTGGAAATAAGAAATTCCACCGATACTAAACTAAATAAAAAAGAAATATAAAATAAATAGTGGGTTCCATCGTTTCTATGGTTACTTCTTAAACGGTGAGGTCCTCTCTATACACCGGAGCCCCTTTCTTCATTTAATCAATGTTATTGGTAACTTGTACAGTTCACACTCTTTGGCTCTACCCATGAATTATATAATAATAGGTCTTTTCACAATAAGAGCTATCCATACAGTGACGGCATTTAATTATGAAAGTTGGCTAGGTAGCTGACCCTGTTAGTCCGTTATTTCAAGAATAGGAGCATAATCTTTCTGCTTCTTAAGTGCGATTTCCCCAGCTTAGTGGATAACTATTTGATTTGCTACCAACGGGGAATTGCTTCTCATCCCAAATCGAGACGATTGGATTTGCACCAATGGAAACCATAAATTCCATACACAATGGAGGAATCCTCATTTTTGTTTAGATAGTAAGTAAAGTCAGTAGCCTTTTTCTACTCTATCTATTCTATTCATTGATACTGGAAAAATTGTCTCGTTTTCTTTGTTCGAGCTCATGATTTGAACGAGTCGCACATACACCCTAGTACATGTTCCTCGACGCTGAGGGCATCCTCGAAGAGCGGGAGATTTGGTAACATTTCTGATTGGCTGTCTTGTCTTTCTAATAAGTTGTTTAATAGTTGGCATGTTTATATATTATGAAATTTGAATGGGCTGGTTTAGATCGATCTTAACCTGATGATTCTGAATCATTTCTATTTAATTGAATGCATATTTTACCGCGGTAAAATATTTGATATCAAATCATGAAAAATTGAAATTATGGTTTGAAATTCATGGCTTTACGAAAAATCGCCAGTATTTTCGACCGCTACAAGATCAACAATGCCATGAGCTTGGGCTTCCGTTGCTGACATAAAAACATCTCTTTCCATGTCTTCGGATATAATCCATAAAGGGTTTCCTGTTCTTTGTACGTAAACCTTTGTGAGGGTTTCGCGAAGTTTCAATAGTTCTTCCGCTTCCAGGATAAATTCCCCCGCTTGTGCTTCATAAAAAGAACTAGCGGGTTGGTGAATCATAACCCTGATGATATAACATCATGAAAGGTTCTTCTATCTCACATAATTGAGGATAATAAGAAAAAAAAAGATAGAATTGAACAACCGTACGGGCATTTTTTTGCATTGCATACGGCTCTGCAATGGCATTTCCTTTTCTCTTCCTGTTCTTTCCGTCGAAGAAAAGACAAACAAACAGAAGAGAGACAAAAAGAATCCATTTGATTCAGGTTGTTGAATAATCCATTTACCACCCTTCCTTTCGTATTCCTTTTGGGAGGAGTTATAAAAATACTATGATGGTTCTGTTGCTTTCTATATTTATCTTATGTGTGATTTAGCAATCCCAAAGTTTTTTTTGATCCGATCAAAATAAAGAAAAAATGATCTTTTTCATTTTCTTACTCTTTTTTTTTCCGAAAAAAATCTAAATATCGCAAAGATACTTTTCGTGTTTAAGAAAAATGGTTTGTGACACTGAAAAGGTTCTTTGACACATAATATCAAAGACCAAATAGGAAATAACCTTTTTTTCATACTACTATTTCGATACATAATCTTGTGTTATTAAAAAACAAAAAAAGGGTTCGGTTTGTTCATATCGAATTTGAAGTGCCATGCTATTATTACTTATCGATATGGCGAAGGCATAGTCCTTTTTCTCAAATAAAAAACACATTGGCGCCAAGCGTGAGGGAATGCTAGACGTTTGGTAATTTCCCCCCCGACCAGAATGAAAGATCCCATTGAAGCGGCTAATCCCATGCAGATTGTGTGTACATCTGGTGGGACAAATTGCATAGTATCATAAATAGCTATTCCGGGTATTACCCAACCTCCGGGGGAGTTTATAAACAAATAAAGATCCTTAGTATCATCCTCTATACTAAGATATACCATAAGACCAACAAGTTGATTCGAGATCTCGCTATCAACCTCTTGTCCTAAAAAAAGTAATCTTTCTCGATAAAGTCGGTTGATTAGGATAAAATTGTATCCCTTAGAAACCGTACATGCACCTTTGGACGCATACGGTTCAAAAAAAAAAATAATCAATGTGTCGATTCCAGTCCTATTTCGTTTTTTGTACCTGTTTTTTTCTAATGAGGGGACTTGTTCTTCTAATTTTCAACACTTTTGCCCCCTTCCCTCGAAAAAAATCATGAACTTATTGAACTAACCTTTCATTGATGTATTATTTCATCGAGATTTAAATCCCGATGTTATTTTCTTGTTCCTGAACGGGCCCCTTCCTTTTTTTAGGTTCATGTTCTACTCCGGGTAAAGATCCGTCCGAATTATATTTGCACATATAGGGCAAATAATATCAGTACCACTCACTTCTTTTTGTTTTTGTAACACGGTTTCATATCTTTTGCCAAACTAAACGATTATATTTAGATAGATTTACCATGCTACTCCATGGATTGCTAGTTTTATATAACTCTTATGGTATAAAAATGATTATGATACAAGCGGTAATCATATATATATATATATAATTACCCATTTGGTATTTTCTGAACGAAGCCTGGATACTTTGTTGTTATAATTCAACCATAAATCTTTCGAATTTAAATTATTTATCCCCAAAATAAATTGATCTAATTGTACTTCGCGCTTCGAATTCTTGATGGTTCAATCCATTTTTTCTCGGGCGAAACATAAGATATCTCGATCGGGGGAGAGAACGGGTAAATCCCATATGACCCAATATATCTGACAAGTCGCACTATACGTCAACCCAAACTGCATCTTCCTCTCCAGGACTCCGAAAAGGTACTTTTGGAACACCAATGGGCATTAAATAAAAAAAAAATTTAAGTACTTTACTTTGATGCGGAAACGTAATAATGAGTTTAGTGTTTTTCTAATTTTTCTTTCTGTTTATGCTATCATATAGAAAAGGAAGACGGAATAAATAAAGACAAATTCTTATGAGTATTCCGTTGGAACGAGTAACAAGTGCATAAATACTTGTTCTTAAAAAATGAAACCAACCCACCATTGCGTATTGCTACTTATCGGGTATAGAATAGATCTGCTTCCATTTTTTCCCACGAACGGAATTGTTCCTTTTTTTCGAATGGAACGAAATAAATATTAACCTTGCTCATAGATAATCTACTGAAAAGAGTTAGGTACTCTAGTATATAAAGTTTCGTTTTTTACAATGCGATAAAGTTACATAGTGTCCATTTATCTTTGATAAAGAGGTATTTCCATGGGTTTGCCTTGGTATCGTGTTCATACCGTCGTATTGAATGATCCCGGTCGGTTGCTTTCTGTCCATATAATGCATACGGCTTTAGTTTCTGGTTGGGCCGGTTCAATGGCTCTATACGAATTAGCGGTTTTTGATCCTTCTGACCCTGTTCTTGATCCAATGTGGAGACAGGGTATGTTCGTTATACCCTTCATGACTCGTTTAGGAATAACCAATTCATGGGGTGGTTGGAGTATTACAGGAGGGACTATAACGAATCCGGGTATTTGGAGTTACGAAGGTGTGGCAGGGGCACATATTGTGTTTTCTGGCTTGTGCTTTTTGGCAGCTATCTGGCATTGGGTGTATTGGGACCTAGAAATATTCTCTGATGAACGTACAGGAAAACCCTCTTTAGATTTACCAAAAATCTTCGGAATTCATTTATTTCTCTCAGGGTTGGCTTGCTTCGGTTTTGGCGCATTTCATGTAACAGGCTTGTATGGTCCTGGAATATGGGTATCGGATCCTTATGGACTAACCGGAAAAGTGCAATCTGTAAACCCGGCGTGGGGTGCGGAAGGCTTTGATCCTTTTGTTCCGGGAGGAATAGCTTCTCATCATATTGCAGCGGGAACGTTGGGCATATTAGCGGGCCTATTCCATCTTAGTGTTCGTCCGCCTCAGCGTTTATACAAAGGATTACGTATGGGAAATATTGAAACAGTACTTTCCAGTAGTATCGCCGCCGTCTTTTTTGCAGCTTTCGTTGTTGCTGGAACTATGTGGTATGGTTCGGCAACTACCCCGATCGAATTATTTGGTCCTACTCGTTATCAGTGGGATCAGGGATATTTCCAGCAAGAAATATATCGAAGAGTTGGCGCTGGGCTAGCCGAAAATCTTAGTTTATCAGAAGCTTGGGCGAAAATTCCTGAAAAATTGGCTTTTTATGATTACATCGGTAATAACCCGGCAAAAGGGGGATTATTCAGAGCGGGCTCAATGGACAACGGAGATGGGATAGCTGTTGGATGGTTAGGGCATCCCATCTTTAGAGATAAAGAAGGACACGAGCTTTTTGTACGTCGTATGCCTACTTTTTTTGAAACATTTCCGGTAGTTTTGGTAGATGGAGACGGAATTGTGAGAGCCGATGTTCCCTTTAGAAGGGCGGAGTCGAAGTATAGTGTCGAACAGGTAGGTGTAACTGTTGAGTTCTATGGTGGCGAACTTAATGGAGTCAGTTATAGTGATCCCGCTACTGTCAAAAAATATGCTAGACGCGCTCAATTAGGTGAAATTTTTGAGTTGGATCGTGCTACTTTGAAATCAGATGGCGTTTTTCGTAGCAGTCCAAGGGGATGGTTCACTTTTGGGCATGCTATATTTGCTTTGCTCTTCTTTTTTGGGCACATTTGGCATGGTGCTAGAACCTTGTTCCGAGATGTTTTTGCTGGTATTGATCCTGATTTGGATGCTCAAGTCGAATTTGGAACATTCCAAAAACTTGGGGATCCTACTACAAAAAGACAGGCAGTCTGATACAACAGGGCTCTGGTCTATATTTTGTTTTTTATTAGTTTTTTACCTTACATAAGTTGTAAGGTGCCGGATAAATTGGGAATCTCTATTTTTTCTTTGCCTCTTTTCCATTTCTTTATCTGGTAATCCCATCAAAAATGAATAGGTGTGGAAGCTATAATTGTAAACCACGATCGAATTTATGGAAGCATTGGTTTATACATTTCTATTAGTCTCTACTTTAGGAATAATATTTTTCGCTATATTTTTTCGAGAACCACCTAAGGTTCCTACTAAAAAGTGAAATGACTTTTTATTATCTCAATCTCAATTGAAGTAATGAGCCTCCCATATTGGGAGGCCTATTACTTCAATCAATTAGTCCCCGTGTTCCTCGAATGGATCTCTTAATTGTTGAGAGGGTTGCCCAAAAGCAGTATATAAGGCGTACCCAGTAAAGCTTACAAGTAAACCAGATATGAAGATGGCGACTAGGGTTGCTGTTTCCATTATTAGATAATTTCAAGATCACGATGGATCCACAACTATAATAAGATTATTTATTTACAACTACAACAAAATAGTATACAAAGTCAACAGATCTCAATCAACGAAATAAGATTTATGGCTACACAAACCGTTGAGGGTAGTTCTAAGTCTGGACCAAGACGAACTACTGTAGGTAATTTATTAAAACCATTAAATTCGGAATATGGTAAAGTAGCACCAGGATGGGGGACTACCCCCTTTATGGGAGTCGCAATGGCTCTATTTGCAATATTCTTATCTATTATTTTGGAAATTTATAATTCTTCCGTTTTATTGGATGGAATTTCAATGAATTAAATTAGGTTTCTAAGACTTATGAAGTTCTATTAAAAATCAAAAAAAAATTATTGGAACTTAGATTTCTAGGCCGTTCTGGTAGTTCGACCGTGGAATTCCTTTGTTTCGGTATTTCCGGAATATGAGTGTGTGACTTGTTATAATTGATCCTACTGATAGTACAGAGAATAGGTCTGTCATCTTGATAGAGATGATTCTACCTCGTCGGATATTTCTATTTATGCTAGTATCCGGAACACGAAAGGGGT